GTGTATTATCCATATAGGAGATCTTCCAATTGAGAAGATCCATCGACCTGAGACGAAGAAAAAGGTCTACCTACTATTTTATTTAGTTATTCAGTTAAACCAATGATTCATTATTGGAGCAGATAGCAACAACTATTTCATCGGACATGCGTATTTTTGATTTTCCGATGGATTGACATGGTTTCATTAATGGAAATTGTTTGATGTAATGAGTAAATAGGCTCTTTCGCCGTTCAAGAATTCTTGTTTAGGCAGTTCATATCATCCATACATAGTGTTTTGATCTAAGATTTCAATTCTTCCATCTTTCTGCAGTAACATATTGTTCCATGGAGCTAAGATCCAAAATATGGAATAAACAAGTATTTCCACGACTCTACCACCTGGCCAATTCTGTTCCACTTAATCCCTTTTTCATGGCCACATATCTTTATTTTATGGCTAAGGAATGGGAAATCTTTCTCCTGTTACATGAATCAAATGTTTCATTTCATCTGGGAAAAGCCATCTCTTTCTCAACAATGTCTTTGTCATTTGATCCAATAACGTTCCGTTAGATAGGAACAGATTTGATAAATACTGATAACTCTCAGATAGAGTATTAGAATGGAAAGATCCATTAGATAATGAACTATTGGTTCTAAGCCATCTGTGGCGATGAATCAACAATTCGAAGTGCTTTTCTTGCGTATTCTTGATGAACCAGCGTTTATACATAGATGTAGGAGGATTTGTTTGGGAAGTAATAAGCCCCTTTAACATCTCTTCATCTGCAAAGAATTCTCGACGGGAAAACACAGAGACAAAGGACTGATCTTTGAATAGGAAAAAGAATGGATCCGCAGGATCCCAAATGAATTGGCTTATTCGAAAAAAGCCTTGTTCTTTGGAAAATCTATCTCGTGTCTGGTACTGCATGGTTCCACTCTGCAAGAACTCTGAATCATTCTCTTGAAGCTCATCCTCTTTATGATAAATGATCCGCTTGCCCCGAAATGACCCGGCCCAATAAGGAAATCCCAATTCAGTGGGCCTTTCGATACAATCAAATATATTGCCATAAGGGCGCCATATTCGAGGAGCCCAAACTATGTGATTGAATAAATCCTCCTCCATCTGTTGTGAGTCGAAGGCTCCTTCCCCTTCTTCAAACTCCGATTCGTATTTTTCATATAGAAATCTCTGATCAACGATAGAACAAGATCCATTTTGCATCATATCTAACTGATTCCTTGGTTCGGACCGAAGAAGTAGTGTCACTCGATTATTATCAAACTGGCTGCAATCTTTTTCTGTCCGTGAGGATCCCGCCAAAGCGCCTTCTACTTCTAATAGGCCATGAACTAGATCAGAATCATTCTCAACGAAGCCATAAGAAGTGATCCAATTTTTTTCATTGGGTCCGGATGAAGACCAAAGATCTTGAGCGACCGATCCGGCAGAACAACTCAAAAGATAAAGAAGTATCGTTAATTTCTTCATGCTCGTTCCAAGTTCGAAGTACCATTTGTACAAATAAGAATCCCCTTCCTTACATGATTTCTTCTTCATATAGATAGATATAGGATCTATGGGGCAATTACTTAGAAGTACATTTTGTGCAACAGTCCTTCCTATCTGATAGAAAAGGATCTCATGATCCTGAACCGATCTTACCTGGGATCGCAAATCCCAAGTTTGTCTATGAAGAGCTGATCTAATTGTATTAGTTTCTATAATTGATTTCTTCTGTGTAATACTAATTGATAGGACCTCATTGATAAGTGCTACAAGATCTCGTGCATTGAAACCCATGGTTATGGACCCGAATCCGTTAGTATGGAACATTTTCTTTTCCAAGTGAAATCCTCTAGTATAGGAAAGAATGAAAAAGTGCTTTCGTTGTTGTGGAATAAGAAGCCTTCGTATCTTAATACATGTATTTAATTTATTCGGAGCTATTAGAGCGGGATCCACTTTTTGGGGAATATGAGTCGAAGCAATAACAAGAATATTTCTAGTGGAACATCTTTCACAATCCCTGGAGAGATAGTTCTCTAATAGACCGAGGGATAAGTAATTCGACTCATTCACATACAGATCATGAATGTTTGGAATCCATATTATGCAAGGAGACATTGCTTTTGCTAATTCGAATTGAAGGGTGATATCAAATCGGTCTATTTTTGGCGTCATATCCATAATAGTTAGCACATTCGTCATAGTTAGCAGCTCCATATCAAGGTCATCATCAATATCGTCACTATCATCAATATCGATATTGTCACTATCATCAAAATCGATATCGTCACTATCATCAAAATCGATATCGTCAATAGGATAACCTTTAGACTTATCATACAGGAACTTGTTTGGAAATACCGTAATGAAAGGAACATAGGAGTTTGTCGCTAGGTATTTGACCAAATAGGATCGTCCAGTTCCTATAGAACCTATCACTAAAATACCCCTAGAAGGGGATAGGGCTAAGCGGAGCGAAAAGGGTTTTCCGTGAGATGGG